TTAAAAATAAGCTAAATTAAGCTTTTGGGTTCATACCCCAAATATAAAGGAAACCCCTTTTTTTTAAAAATAAAGTGCCTGATTAAAAGGATTATTCTGATAGGATAAATTATGTAAATTTTTTACCTTTATTATATTTTATAGAATTAAACTATACCTAATAACTTCAAAAATTATTGTGCATCTTACACTAAAATATAATTATTACAACATGAAAAAAATTTCATTAAAGAATTTATTCTTATTTTTAATTTTATACACTAATAATTCTAACAAAATATTTTTCTTATTTATTTTATTTTTTAGAACAATAATCGCAATTTCAGCTAATTCTTGATTAAGATGCTGAATTGGATTAGAAATCAATTTATTAAGTTTCATCCCCTTAATATCCACCCCCCTAAACTTACTCAATTCAGAAGCATCCCTAAAATATTTCCTAACTCAATCTATTGCATCGATTAACTTTTTATTTTCTATTATATTTGGTTTATTAGTTATTAAAAATTTTTTTTTTAATAATTTTGTATTAATTTTGATTAATTCAACTTTATTAGTAAAAATAGGTTCTGTTCCTTTCCATTTTTGGTTCCCCAACGTTATGGAAGGATTATCCTGATTTAATAATTTTATTTTAATAACTTGACAAAAAATTTCCCCTATAATTTTACTTTCTTATTGTATGAATTTTAACTATTTAATTTTCATTATAATTTTAAATGTATTAATTGGAACTATTGGAAGCTTTAATCAATCCTCTCTTCGTAAACTTATAGCTTTCTCTTCAATTAATAATTTAGGATGAATAATTTCCGCTTTACTAGTAAGAAAGACCTTATGACTATCTTATTTCTTGTTTTATTCAATATTCCTGTTTATTTTTTGCTTTATTTTTTATATTACTAATGTATTTTATATTAATCAATTATTTAATTTTAATTTTAATTATTATATTAAATTTACAATTATATTAAATTTTCTTTCTTTGGGAGGATTGCCTCCATTTTTAGGATTTTTCCCTAAATGATTAATTATTAATTATTTAATTTTAAATAAATTTTTCGTTTCTACTTTTATTTTTATTATAAGTAGTTTAATTATACTATTTGTTTACATTCGAATTATTTATTCTTCATTTATATTTTATTTCATTAAATTAAAATGATTTAAACTATTCATAAAAAATAATTTAATCCCCCCAATTTATTTTTTAAATACAATCTCATTATTAGGGATAGTCTTAAGAACTTTATTTTTTTTTTAATATAAGGTTTTAAGTTAAATTTAAACTAATAATCTTCAAAATTATTTATAAAGAAATTCTTTAAGCCTTAATAATACCTATTATACCTTAAAATTTGCAATTTTAAATCATATTTGAATATAAGACTTAATAAAAGAGATTAAATCTCGTAAATAAATTTACAATTTATCGCTTAAACCTCAGCCATTTTATTGCGAAAATGAATATTTTCTACTAATCATAAGGATATTGGAACATTATATTTTATTTTTGGAATTTGATCTGGGATACTCGGAACATCCTTAAGATTACTAATTCGAACAGAATTAGGGAACCCAGGATCTTTAATTGGTGACGACCAAATTTATAATACTATTGTAACTGCTCATGCTTTTATTATAATTTTTTTTATAGTAATACCAATTATAATTGGAGGATTTGGAAATTGACTAGTTCCCTTAATACTTGGAGCCCCTGACATAGCCTTCCCACGAATAAATAATATAAGTTTTTGACTCCTCCCCCCCTCATTAATTTTATTAGTTTCGAGAAGAGTTGTAGAAAATGGAGCAGGGACAGGATGAACGGTTTACCCCCCTTTATCTTCTAATATCGCTCATGGAGGCTCTTCAGTAGATTTAGCTATTTTTTCCCTACATTTAGCTGGGATTTCGTCTATTCTAGGAGCAATCAATTTTATTACAACAATTATTAATATACGAATTAATAATTTATCTTTCGATCAAATACCTTTATTTGTTTGAGCTGTAGGTATCACAGCTCTTTTACTTTTACTATCATTACCGGTATTAGCTGGGGCCATTACTATACTATTAACAGACCGTAATCTTAATACTTCTTTTTTCGACCCCGCAGGAGGAGGAGACCCAATTTTATACCAACACTTATTCTGATTTTTTGGGCACCCAGAAGTTTATATTTTAATTTTACCAGGATTTGGTATAATTTCTCATATTATTTCTCAAGAAAGTGGGAAAAAGGAAACTTTCGGAGTTTTAGGGATAATTTATGCAATAATAGCTATTGGGTTACTTGGGTTTATTGTATGAGCTCATCATATATTCACTGTAGGGATAGATATTGATACTCGAGCTTATTTTACATCAGCTACTATAATTATTGCTGTTCCTACAGGGATTAAAATTTTTAGTTGATTAGCAACTTTACATGGAGCTCAAATTAATTATAGCCCCTCAATATTATGGGGATTAGGATTTATTTTCTTATTTACTATTGGAGGACTAACAGGAGTAATTTTAGCCAATTCATCAATTGATATCACATTACATGATACCTATTACGTAGTAGCTCATTTCCATTATGTTTTATCAATAGGAGCAGTATTTGCCATTTTTGGAGGATTTATTCACTGATACCCTTTATTTACTGGATTAGTTCTTAACCCTTACCTTCTAAAAATTCAATTTATTTCTATATTTATCGGGGTAAATTTAACATTTTTTCCTCAACATTTTTTAGGACTTGCAGGGATACCTCGTCGTTACTCTGACTACCCAGATAGATTCATATCATGAAATATCATCTCCTCATTTGGATCTTATATTTCTTTATTCTCCATAATTTTAATTATTATTATTGTTTGAGAATCAATAATTAATCAACGAATTATTTTATTTTCTTTAAATATGCCATCTTCTATCGAATGATACCAAAATTTACCACCTGCTGAACATTCTTATAATGAATTACCCATTTTAAGTAACTTCTAATATGGCAGACTATATGTAATGGATTTAAACCCCATTTATAAAGGATTATCCTTTTTTTAGAAATGGCAACTTGATCAAACTTTAATTATCAAAATGGAGCCTCTCCCTTAATAGAACAAATTATTTTCTTCCATGATCATACTTTAATTATTTTAATTATAATTTTAATTTTGGTAGCTTATTTAATAATTAGATTATTTTTTAATAAATATATTAATCGATTTTTACTAGAAGGTCAAATAATTGAATTAATTTGAACTATTTTACCAGCTGTTACTTTAATTTTTATTGCACTTCCATCCCTACGATTACTTTATTTATTAGATGAACTTAGTAACCCAATTATTACCCTAAAATCAATTGGACACCAATGATATTGAAGATATGAATACTCTGATTTTAGTGATATTGAATTTGATTCCTACATAATTCAATCTAATGAAGAATTAAATAATTTTCGGCTCTTTGATGTTGATAATCGAATTATTTTACCTATAAATAATCAAATTCGAATTTTAATTACAGCCACTGATGTAATTCATTCCTGAACAATCCCATCTTTAGGAGTAAAAGTTGATGCTAACCCTGGACGTTTAAATCAAACTAGATTTTTTTTAAACCGCCCAGGAATTTATTATGGGCAATGTTCTGAAATCTGTGGAGCAAATCATAGATTTATGCCTATTGTTGTAGAAAGTATCCCTATCAAAAATTTTATTAATTGAATTAATAATTATTCATCATTAGATGACTGAAAGTAAGTACTGGTCTCTTAAACCATTTTATAGTAAATTAACAATTACTTCTAATGAAAGAATTAGTTAATAAATAACATAAATATGTCAAATTTAAATTATTACCTAAGTAATATTCTTTTATTCCACAAATAATACCAATTAATTGATTATTTTCTTTTTTTTTTTTTATCTCAATTTTTATTATTTTTATAATTATAAATTATTTTGTATATGATTATAAAATTAATGTTAGAAAAAAAAATATTAATTTTATCAACAATAAAAAAATTTTTTGAAAATGATAAATAATTTATTCTCAATTTTTGACCCCTCAACAAATTTATTTAATTTATCTTTAAACTGAATAAGAACCTTTATTGGAATTTTATTTATCCCCCTATCATTTTGATTAATCCCAAACCGACACTATACCCTATGAAATTTTACTGCTAAAAAACTAAATAATGAATTTAAAACTTTATTGGGACCAAATAGATTTAGAGGAACAACTTTTATTTTTGTTTCAATATTCTTTTTTATTTTATTTAATAATTTCTTAGGACTATTCCCATATATTTTTACAAGTACTAGTCATTTAAATATCACCTTATCTATTTCATTAACATTATGATTAAGATTTATAATTTATGGATGAATAAATAATACCCAAAATATATTCATTCATATAATCCCACAAGGAACTCCTGCCATTCTTATGCCTTTTATAGTATTAATTGAGACAATTAGTAACATTATTCGTCCTGGAACATTAGCAGTTCGATTAACAGCTAATATAATTGCAGGTCATTTACTTTTAACCTTATTAAGAAGAACTGGAATTAATATACCTAATTATTTATTAATTTTTTTAATTATTGTACAAATTCTCTTATTAGTTCTTGAATCAGCAGTTGCAATTATTCAAGCTTATGTAATTTCTGTTCTAAGTACACTTTATTCTAGAGAAGTAAATTAATGACTAACCACCACAATCACCCATACCATCTAGTTGATTTCAGTCCTTGACCTTTAACTGGGGCTATTGGCGTAATAACTTTAGTCACAGGACTAATAAAATGATTCCATAACTTTAGTATAAACCTATTAATTATTGGGTATATCATTACTTTATTAACTATATATCAATGATGACGAGATATCTGTCGAGAAAGAACCTTCCAAGGTAAACATACTATATTAGTTTCTAACGGTTTACGATGAGGAATAATTTTATTTATTGTGTCAGAAATTTTTTTTTTTATTTCATTTTTTTGAGCCTTTTTCCATAGTAGATTATCCCCTAATGTCGAAATTGGAACAAGATGACCTCCAATAAATATTATTGCATTTAACCCTTTTCAAATTCCTTTACTTAATACTATTATTCTAATTACCTCAGGAATTACAGTAACTTGAGCTCATCATGCTATTATAGAAAATAATTTTACTCAAGCCACTCAAAGCTTATTCCTAACTGTTTTCTTAGGGGTTTACTTTACTATCCTTCAAGCCTATGAATATTTTGAGGCTCCTTTTACTATTGCAGATAGAATCTACGGGGCTACTTTTTTTATAGCTACTGGATTTCATGGGCTCCATGTTATTATTGGAACAATTTTTTTATTAACATGTTTTATCCGATTAATTAATAATCATTTTTCTAACACTCATCACTTTGGGTTTGAAGCTGCAGCATGATATTGACACTTTGTTGATGTAGTTTGACTCTTCCTTTACATTTCAATTTACTGGTGAGGAAATTAATTATTTATATAATATATTTAGTATATTTGACTTCCAATCAAAAAGTTTAATAATTTTAATATAAATAATCTCTATAACAATTTTACCCATAATTTTTATTATCATTTCTAATATTTTTATACTAATTTCTATATTAATGTCAAAAAAATCTTTTCTTGACCGAGAAAAATGTTCTCCTTTTGAATGTGGGTTTGACCCTAAATCAATTGCTCGAATCCCTTTCTCTTTACATTTTTTCCTTATTACAATAATTTTTTTAATTTTCGATGTAGAAATTGCTTTAATTTTCCCCATTATTGCAACATTTAAAATAGTAAATTTTTTTTCATGATTTAAAGTTAGTTTTTTTTTCATTATTATTTTACTTTTGGGTCTTTACCATGAGTGAAACCAAAATATATTAAACTGAGCTAGTTAAAAAAAAATTAGGATTATAGTTTATAAAAACATTTGATTTGCATTCAAAAAATATTGAAATTCAATTTATCTTATAAATAAGAAGCAATTTTGCATTTAATTTCGACTTAAAAGATAGAGTTGATGACTCCTTATTTATTAATTGAAACCAAAATAGAGGTATATCACTGTTAATGATAAAATTGAATCTAAATTCCAATTAAGAAATATCCCATAATTAGGCTGCTAACTTAATTAATAGTGATTAAAATTCATTAATATTTCTTATTTATATAGTTTATTTAAAACATTACATTTTCATTGTAAAAATAAAATACTTATTTTTATAAATATTTAAAGATTAAAAATCACCCTAATATCTTCAATATTATACTCTAAATTTAAGCTATTTAAATTAAATTAAAATTAATATAATTATAAATAATGCTCATAAAATAAATCTAAATAAATAAATTTTAAAATTATTTATTTGGTAAACATAATAAACTACAGAATTATACTTAACAACCCTATAAATCCCCTGACCTCTACAATACTCACTTCAACCTAAATCAATATTTTTAAATAAAATTTGTCTAAAATTTAAAAAATAATGATTTAAACCATAAGTTGATAAACTTGGTAAAAATCATATTCTAACAAAAAAACTTCTTAAATTATAGGTTATTATAAACTTATTTAAAGAATAAATATTTATATTACTAATTAAATATCCTATAATTAAACCTAAAAAAGAAACATAAATAACTATTATTTTTAAAGAAAAAGGTAAATAAATTATATAAGGGTAATAAAAAATTATTCAACTTAAAAATCTCCCAGAAATTAATCTTATTATTAATAAAATTATTATTCTTTTTAATATTACATAATCCTCGTCATATAAATTATAAATAACTACTAAATTAAAATCATTCACTATCAAATATATTAATAAACGAATAGTATAAAACATAGTTAGCCCAGTTGAAAAATAATATAAATAAAAAATTAATAAATTAAGATTTCTTATACTTACTATTTCCAAAATCATATCCTTAGAATAAAACCCAGCTAAAAAAGGAATCCCACATAATGCTAAATTAGAAATATTTATACATAAAGAAGTTAAAGGAATATATAATCTAACCCCCCCTATCATTCGAATATCCTGATTATCATTTATTATATGAATAATCACTCCAGCACATATAAATAATAAAGCTTTAAATATAGCATGAGTTAATAAATGAAAAAAAGCCAAATCATAAAATCCTATTCTTAAAATTCTTATTATTAAACCTAATTGACTCAATGTTGATAAAGCAATAATTTTTTTTAAATCAAATTCATAATTAGCTCTAATTCCAGCTATTAATATTGTTAAACCCGAAAATAATAATAAAAATTTCAAAAAAAATAAATCTACTAATAAATTATTAAATCGAATTAATAAATAAACCCCAGCTGTTACTAAAGTTGATGAATGAACTAATGCAGAAACAGGAGTAGGAGCTGCCATAGCAGCAGGCAACCAAGAACTAAAAGGAATTTGAGCTCTTTTAGTCATAGCAGCAATAATTACTAATAACCCAATAATTTTTATAGAATATTCATTACTTATAAAATTTAAATAAAAAATATAATTTCAACTTCCATAATTTAGTATTCAAGAAATTGAAATTAAAATTATCACATCCCCAATCCGATTTGATAAAGCTGTTAATATCCCAGCATTATAAGACTTAATATTCTGATAGTAAATTACTAAACAATAAGAAACTAACCCTAGTCCATCCCAACCTAATAAAATTCTAATCATATTAGGGCTAATAATTAATAACATTATAGAAAATACAAATATTAAAACTAAATAAATAAATCGACTCAAATTTAATTCAGATCTCATATAACTTCTTCTATAATAAATTACAGAAGAAGAAATTAAAGATACAAATATTATAAATAATAAAGATATCCAATCTAATAAAATAGTTATTACCACTCTTATTGAATTTAAAGAAATAATTTCCCACTCAAAAAAAAATACTATATTTTTTATAATAAAATAAATTATAAAAAAAAAATTTATTAACATAAAAAAAAATAAAAAAAAAAATCTAACAAAACAAATTGAATATTTCTTTATAACTAAAAATGAGTTATTCATATCTTTGACATCACAAATCAATATTTTATTTAAACTATTTAAGTAGAATCAAATTATTCTATAATCAATTTTTAAAACTAAAATATTTAAAGGTACTCAATGTAATATTAATATTAAATACTCACGAGATACCCCCCCGTAAAATCTATAAATTCTTGAATTATACCCCCCATGTTGTGTATAGGAGTATAAATACAAACTATACCCTGCACTAAAGAAAGAAATCAGTATTAATAAAATTATTCTTACCCATGATCATCTTATTAGTCTATTAATCAAACTAATTTCTCCCATTAAATTAAGAGAGGGGGGAGCCGCTATATTAGAGGATATCATCAAAAATCATCATAATCTTATAGTAGGCATTAAATTTATCATCCCCTTATTTAAAAAAAGACTCCGACTATTTATGCGTTCATAATTAATATTAGATAAACAAAATATTCCTGATGAACATAATCCATGACCAATTATTAAAATATAGGCTCCAAAATAACCTCAATAATTCATTGTTATAATCCCACCAATTACAATTCTTATATGGGCCACTGATGAATAAGCAATTAATGACTTTATATCAATTTGACAAAAGCATTTTAAACTAATAAAAAATCCCCCAATTAGACTAATTGCCACCCAAATAAAACCTATTTTAAAATTAATTTTTTGTAAAATTACCATAATTCGAAGAAGCCCATACCCCCCTAATTTTAGTATAATCGCAGCTAAAATTATAGATCCAGAAATAGGGGCTTCAACATGAGCTTTTGGTAATCACAAATGCACAAAATATATGGGTATTTTTACTAAAAAAGCTAAAATTAAACTCAAATAAAGTAAAATTAAATCATAATCATAAAATTTCATTATATATATTATTATATAATTTATTTCTTGATAAATATAAAAAATTCCAATTAATAAAGGTAAAGAAGCAAATAAAGTATAAAATAATAAATAAAGCCCAGCTTGAATTCGTTCTGGCTGATACCCCCACCCAATAATTAATATTAAAGTAGGGATTAAACTTCTTTCAAAAAATAAATAAAATATAAATAAATTTATTACACTAAAAGTTAGATATAATATAATTATTAAAAAAATAATATTTATCAAGAAATATTTATTAAAAAATTTTTCCTTATTTAATTTTTCTCTTGCTATAATTATTAAAAAAGTAATTCAAATTCTTAATAAAATTAACCCATAAGAAATTATATCACACCCTAACATATAACTCAAATTAGAAAAATTTATGATACTAATACTTATGTTTATAAATATAAATATTATAATTATAAAAATAAATTGTACCATTCAAAATATATTTCTTTTTAAACATAAAGGTATTATAAATACTATTATTAATAAAAATTTTATCATTTAAATTAAATTAAAGCTTTGAAAATAATCATTCCCATGAGTTCGAATTATGGAAACTAAAATAGATAACCCTAAAGCCCCCTCACACACAGAGAATACTAAAAATACCATTAATATAAATATATTATATTCAATTATTACTAAATATAATATTAGGAGAAAAAAAATTCTCAAAACAATAAATTCTAAACTTATTAAAACAATTAATAAATGTTTATGTTTCGAAACAAAAATTATATTCCCAATTAAAAATATTACTAAAACTAATAATCTCATTATCATTTGTTTTTATAGTTTAAAAAAAACTTTGGTCTTGTAAATCAATAATAAGATTTTTCTTTAAAAACTTCAAAGAAAAAGATATTCCTTATCTACAATCTCCAAAATTGTTATTTTTATTAAACTATTCTTTGAAATTACAAAAATATTTTTATCTGCTTTAATTTTTTTTTTATGTTTATTTATATTTTTTATTAATCACCCATTATCCATAGGCATAATAATTTTAGGGCAAACTTTACTAGTATGTACCTTATCGGGAATACTAATTAATACTTATTGATTTTCATATATTTTATTTTTAATTTTCTTAGGAGGACTTCTTGTATTATTTATTTATGTTTCAAGAATTGCTTCTAATGAATTATTTGAAATTACTTTAATTAATAAAATCTTATTTACCCTTAGAATTTTTTACTCTATCATTATTATATTTTATTTTAAAAATAATCTTTCTTGAATAAACTTTTACTTTAATGATGAAATAATAAATTTTTTTAACAACTTTTTATTTTTTGGGAATGAGTATAATTTTAATTTATCTAAATTATATGACGAACAAACTTATTTTTTAATATTTTTATTAATTATTTATCTTTTTATTACATTAATTGCAGTAATTAAAGTTACTAATATATCATTTGGCCCTCTTCGTTCTATATTATAACTAATGATAAATTTTTTCAAGCCTATCCGTAAAACTCATCCTGTTATTAAAATTATTAATGGATCTTTAATTGATTTACCCTCCCCATCAAATATTTCTTCATGATGAAATTTTGGATCTTTACTAGCCATCTGCCTCGTAACCCAAATCTTAACAGGGCTATTTTTAACAATATATTACTCCGCTAATGTGGAATTAGCTTTTTTTAGAGTAAATTATATTTGCCGAAATGTTAATTATGGCTGATTAATCCGAACTTTACATGCTAATGGGGCATCATTTTTTTTTATTTGTGTCTACCTGCATATTGGGCGAGGAATTTACTATGAATCTTTTAATTTAAAGTTCACTTGAATAATTGGAGTAATTATCTTATTTATACTAATAGCTACAGCTTTTATAGGGTATGTTTTACCTTGGGGCCAAATGTCATTTTGAGGAGCAACAGTTATTACTAATTTACTTTCTGCAATCCCTTATTTAGGGACTATATTGGTCAATTGAATTTGAGGGGGATTTGCAGTTGATAATGCTACATTAACCCGATTTTATACTTTCCATTTTTTATTACCATTTATCCTCTTAATATTAACTATAATTCATTTACTTTTTTTACATCAAACAGGATCTAATAACCCCCTAGGAATTAATAGTAATGTTGATAAAATCCCTTTCCATCCATTTTTTACTTTTAAAGATTTAATTGGATTTATTATTTTAATTTTTATTTTATGTCTATTAACATTAATTAGCCCTTATTTACTAGGAGACCCTGATAATTTCATCCCTGCTAATCCTCTAGTTACCCCTATTCATATTCAACCTGAATGATATTTTTTATTTGCTTACGCTATTCTTCGATCAATCCCTAATAAATTAGGGGGAGTTATTGCTTTAGTAATATCCATTTTTATCCTAATTATTTTACCATTTACATTTAATAAAAAAATCCAAGGTATTCAATTTTACCCTCTTAATCAAATTTTATTTTGAACTTTAATTACAACTATTATTTTATTAACCTGAATTGGAGCCCGCCCAGTTGAAATACCTTATATTATTACGGGTCAAATTTTAACTTTAGTTTATTTTTCTTATTTTATTATTAACCCAATTTTAAATAAATTCTGAGATAAATTAATTTTTAACTAATTAATGAGCTTGCTAGAAGCATTTGTTTTGAAAGCTTAAGAAAGAATATATTATTCTATTAATTTATACTAAATTTATTTTATAACTTAAAATTATTTTTAACCCTAAAAAAAAAACTAAGTAATTTAAAGAAACTGGTAAATAACTCTTTCAACATAAATATATTAACTTATCATAACGATAACGAGGTAAAGTCCCTCGAACCCATAAAAAGAAAAAAGATAAAAATACCATTTTTAAATAAAAATTAATATTTAAATCATACCCGCCTATATAAATAACAACAAATAATATACTCATTAATAAAATTCTTGAATACTCAGCTAAAAAAATTAAAGCAAACCCTCCTCTTCTATACTCAATATTAAACCCAGAAACTAACTCTCTTTCCCCCTCTGCAAAATCAAAAGGGGTCCGATTAGTTTCAGCTAATATAGAAGAAAAAAAACATAATGATAAAGGAATTATTAAAAAAAAAAATCAAATTAATATCTGAAAATCACTAAAAATTGATAAATTAAAATTTATAATTAAAATAATTCTAGATATTAAAATTAGAGCTAAACTTACTTCATAAGAAATTGTCTGAGCTACAGCCCGTAACCCCCCTAATAAAGAATAATTTCTATTAGAAGACCACCCAGCAATTAATAGGGTATAAACTCCAATTCTTGTACAACATAAAAAAAAAATTACCCCTAAATTAAATATAACCATGTTAAACATATAAGGAATAATAGCCCAAATAATTAAAGATAGTATAAAACTAATAATAGGAGAAAAATAGTAAGAAAAATAATTAGAATAACTTAAAAAAACTTGTTCTTTAGTGAATAATTTAATGGCATCTCTAAAAGGTTGTATAATCCCTAAAACTCCCAATTTATTAGGGCCTTTACGAATCTGAATATACCCTAAAATCTTTCGCTCCAATAAAGTTAAAAAAGCTACCCCAATTAAAACTCCCAATATTAAAATCAATATCCCAACTATAATATTTAATATATCTATATTTAACATTACTATCTATATAAATAAATCATTATATATAAATGAATTCTAAAATCATCACACTTGTCTGTCAAAATAGTTTAATTAATTTATTAATAAAATTCTTATTAATTAAATTATTTAAAATATTTGGTCCTTTCGTACTGAAATATTTTAAGTTCATAAAGATAGAAACCAACCTGGCTCACACCGGTTTGAACTCAGATCATGTAAGATTTTAATGATCGAACAGATCAAAACTTTAAACTTTTGCATTTAACTTTTATCTTAATCCAACATCGAGGTCGCAAACTTTTTTTTTTATTTGTACTAAAAAAAAATATTACGCTGTTATCCCTAAGGTAATTTTTTCTTTTAATCAATAACTATTGGATCATATAATCACTTATTTATGGTTTAAATTTAAAAAAAGTTAAATTAATTTTTCTACCACCCCAGTAAAATAAATAAAATTATTATAATTTAAATCTATATATTTAATTATTATAATGTTATTTATAAAACTCTATAGGGTCTTCTCGTCTTTTACAAATATTTTAGCTTTTTAACTAAAAAATTAATTTCTAGAAATAATTAAGAGACAGTTTATATTTCATCAAATCTTTCATACAAGTCTTCAATTAAAAGACTAATGATTATGCTACCTTTGTACAGTCAATATACTGCAGCCCTTTAATTAAATATCAGTGGGCAGATTAGACTTTAAATTATTATCAAAAAGACATGTTTTTGATAAACAAGTGAATATAAATTTTTGCCGAATTCCTTTAAATTAATTTAAATTTAAATTAATTTTTTTTTTAATAACAATATACTAATTTTATTATTATTCCTAATTTTATTGAATTAAAAAATATATTTTTATATAAAATTAAATTACAATTAAATTTTATTTTTTTTTTATAAAATTATTTGTAATAAATAATAATTTTTAAACAATATAAATTCTAAAATTTTTAATTTAATTTAATTTCATTATAAATTTTTAAATTAAAGCTCATCCCTTAATATATTTAATTTTAAAATTTCATAATTAAATAGAAAATTATAAAATTTTTTAAATTTTAAATTAAATTTTTTTCTAAAAAAACTAGATATATTTGAAAACGATTAACATTTCATTTCTAATTAATAATTTAAAATAATTATACTACATTAACTTTTATAATTAATTAACTCTTTCAAATTCGAGATTTCTTTCATTAAAAGAATATTTTTTAATAAACTCTGATACCCAAGATACAACAAATTAAATTTACTTTTTTAACAATTTATTTTCACCCCTATTTCAAATTTATTTTACAATACTATTTAACTATAAAATTTTATATTTTTTCTAAAAAAATACTTTAATACCCCCCTTTATTAAAACTTTTTTTATTATTATATAAATTTTATTAATTTTCCCCCTCAAATTAATTAAATTTTAATATCTTTTCAATGTAAATGAAATACTTTTTCAAGCTCTAATTTGATCATTCTAGAGACACTTTCCAGTACCTCTACTTTGTTACGACTTATTTCAATTTTTAAATGAAAGTGACGGGCAATATGTACATATTTTAATTATTAATCATTTTAATAAACTAATTAAAATTACATTTAAATCCACTTTCAAATAAATTTTACAAAAATCTTTTCCATTTAAATATTTTTATTGTAATTCATCTTAAACTTAACTATAATCTGCATCTTGATCTGAATTAATTTTAATTTAAAATTTTAAAATATTATTTTTATTAAAAAATATTTTTTTAACAATGATATACAAAATTAATTAATTAAGTAAATTTATTCGTGGATTATCAATTATTAGACAAATTCCTCTAAATGAACTAAAATACCGCCATCTTATTTAAGTTTCAATATAATTATTTATTTACTATTTTAGTATTTTTATTTAAATTTTTATAGTAGGGTATCTAATCCTAGTTTATCTTCAAATTTATTAATTCATAATTATTAAATAAATTTTTATAAAATTAAAATTTCACTTAATAATTTTATTTTTAATTTAAATTAAATCAATATTCATTACAACTAAAAAAATTTAATTTAACTTTTGTTTAACCGCAACTGCTGGCACAAAATTAGTTATTAATTTTTATATCACTAAAGCTTAATTTCTTAAATTTTTAATTTTAATTACTACTATTTTATTTTAATTATTTTAAAAATAATTAAAATTTCATACTAAAATTTATATGTAAAATGAATTTAAAATAAATTTTGCAAAACATAAAAATTTTATTTATTTATGATAAAATTTGTATAGATTTTTTTTTTTTTTTTTTTATATTAAATATTTAATATTTTTATTCTCCACATATATTAAATATTTAATATAATTTATTAAATTTTTAATATTTTTCTTTTTTTTTTTCTCATAATAATATATTAAAAATTAAAATAAATATAATCGATTTATAATCATTTAAATATATAATATATTATTTATATTTATAATATATTAAATATAAATTATTATATTATTTATTTTAATTTATATATATATATATATTAATTATTAATTATATTAATTTATTAAATTATTTATATATATAAATAAATTTTTAAAAATCCAGAGTTAAATTAATTCCCAAACCGTATCTAATATTTTTTCATATAAATATAAAA